TTTCGTAGGATTTTACTTACTATACCAGATGCTGTAGCATTATAAACAGTATTGTTACTCTTGCTCCCGTCAGGATAAATTTGCCCCCTTCCTCTGTTTCCGCCTACGTATATAGGATATTTTAAGAAGTGAATGTCTTTCTTAGTAGCGGGGTCGGGGGAAAGAATAGGAAAGGTGATTTCACTATATTTCTGACCAGGAACAGGGCCTATGACAAGAATATTTTTTTGGTTGGGGCGATAGCTCTGAAAAGACAGATTGCCCATCTTTTCTTTTATCTCGGGGGAAATACGATCGGGAGGCGCTAATTCAAAACCCTCTGGTAAAATAAGAACCGCCCCCACATTCAAACCCCCTTTTTTACCACTAGCAAGAACTTGTTTCACTTGCATATCATAAGGAATTCGAACAACTGCTTCAAATACAGTATCAGGAAGTACCGTTTGCGGTACCTCAATATCCACTGGTTTACTAGCTAAATGGCAATTGGCGCATACAATACGTCCAGTCGCTTCTCGTGGATTTTCATAACCCTGCTGTGCAAAAATGGGATATGCATTTGAAATGGATGTACGAGTTATTATATATATCATTAGCGATATGGAAATAGATCGAGTAATCTGTTCCTTTATCCAAGAAAAAGTATTTCTAGTTTGCATGGTCCAACCATTGATCCCGAAAATTTCTACAATAAATTGGGGTAGGTTACTAATGGAGTTTCCTATCCACGATTCTGTTATTTACTGGAATAAATTGACTGGATTAATATATAGGAATATAGGATGAATCCCCGGGATGGGTAGAAATCTAAAGTGATTTTCAATGCTTTGCTTCTGTACAACTGCAAAGTAAGAAACATTCTAATAGGAATTGGATTAGGTAGATAATTTTTTCAGTCATTCATTGAATGATAAATCACTACAAGTGACGGAGATACGCGATTTAAATAACGGAAAATCCAATATTTTAAAATTGTATCTAGAATGACTGGAAAAGTGGAAACAAGGCCAGATATTATTTGATCATTATGAACAAATCCAAAATCCTTGTAGACAAAGCCAATCAGCAGTTCCCAACCATGGGGCGAATGAAATCCGATACATAAATCAGTTAATAAAAGAAGAGAAAAAGCTTTTATTGTGTCACTTAAGTTATATAGGAATTCCTGAGCCCAAGAGTTAAGAATAACAAGTTCTTTATTACCCAAAATAGAATAACCGCTTAGAATAATGAAACAGATTATATTTGTCGAGAAGTGCAAAATCGTATGAATACGACCCTCGTTGTGTATCTTGATTAATTGGATTGTTTCTTTGTGAATTCCTATACGAAGGTTTTGTAGATGTGTCTCCGAGTATTCCTTGATCATTTCCTCTAAGAAGAGGAGTTCCTCCAATTCTCTGAATTTTTCTAGAATACTCTTTTCTTCAATATCATTCAAAAAAAATTCGGATTGCCTAGTATTCCACCAATAAGTAACCCATGATTCCAGACTTTTTTGAAATGAGAGAGAAATCCACCAGGGCAAAAATACTATAGATGCAAGATATAAAAGAGGAGTGAATGCTTTCTTTTTTTCCATTTTTTCGTCTGTGAATTGTTAATGAACCCATCTCATTCGTCGACTCTATGTAATCTAATATTTCTCTCATGCATCTCTTCTATTACAAGTTATCGAACCTATGAATCTATTCACTCTTTTTTATTTGTGATTTCGTGGTTAGGCCTTGAATCTAGAAAAAAAATACCGAAATAGACGAAAAATTCGAATGAATAAATAAAAAAAATTGTTTACCTATATTTCAATTGGTCGAATTCGAAGCACATATCTCCTTTCGATAAATGCCCGGAAAAATTTTATTTTATTATTATTCCATATATGTCTGCTTTGACTCGAATGAATGTTTTGAAGAAACCTCAATTAAGTTATAAGTTATGTTATAGAAAAAGGGGATTCTTTCTTTTTTTGCTCTCCTGCTGAGAAAGCATTAATTTCTCGGCTTCATTTATTAAAAAACTTCAATTGGTACACGCAAGAAATAGGCCAATTCAGCAGCTTTTTGTTCCATTTCCCGTGGAGTAAAATTCTCATCAGTACGAGTCAATGGAATGGCTCCCTGGCCTCTGATATCCATATAAAGGACACGACGAGCAAAAAGACCCTCTTTCACTTCTATTCTGACGGACTGAATATCTTTTATAAGAAATCGGAGGAAGACCCGACGATTTTTTCCAGGAAATCCCCAACGAAAGATACACACTATTCCATCTTTTCTATCAAATCGATCATAACCACTACCTACATTCCACGAAATTGTGCACCACAAATAGGAGCTAATAAAAAGACCCGCGATCCCATAGAAAGACATCACAATTCCTTGCGGAAAAAAAACTATTTCCTGAGACGGAAATAAAGATATCAAATTTCTACCAAGATAACTCGAGGTTCCAACCAACAAGAATCCTAATGAACCTAAAAAAAGGATAACAGCCCAGCAGAAATTACTTGTTTTTCGAGCCCCCGTTATAGGTTCTATCCATATATGTTCTGATCGACAACTCATACTTGATCCAGTTGCTTTTTTTGGAATTGAGAGAATACCCCAAATGAATTTGACTTTAGTCCGTTTGTTTCCGAAGTAACTCGCATCAACTAGCACTAGTTTGATGTGAACCTTTAGGAGTAATTCATTAAATTGGTTAGATCTAAACTAATAACATACCCTTCGTATGATCTCACTAAAGATAGCCACATGTATATAGATACACCAACTTTACAGTTCAGCCATCCGCCGAGTTGGGTCTATTTGAAAATAGATAGAATATAGCATTTTTGGGAGATTTTCGGCGGAAGCCACTTATACCAAATATACCAAATTTTGCTAAATGGATATCTGTGTTATGATACAAGCGTCAGTTAAAAAAAAATAGATGAGATTTTGTGCCCTCGCCTCTAAACAATTTTGTTTTTTTGAATATGAAGAAATAAAGAAGCTATTGCGATTGCCGGAAATACTAGGCCTACTAAAGGGACCAAAACAGAGGGAAAGGTAAGATTTGTCATAGAATGGGTACCTCGATTTACTATTTGTACCTGTTATTATTATTTAGATTTTATTTTATATTTTATAATATAAAGTAAAGATATCTTATCTTATTATATATAAAGTATATCTTATTATAATTTGATAATGATAATTCTAAATAAATAAAGATATAAGTATCTAGCTAAGTGAGTTATAGAATGTAGTTTTGCATCTTTCTACATGAAAGATTTGAAAGGATATGGATGATATCTTTTTTTCTTCATTTTTTTGCTCTTGTCTTCGAATTTCATTTACTAAGCAAAAACTCTCTTAAAAATGAATTAGATTCTATTTATATTATATAATTTATATAATTGATATTGATGATTGATTGATTGAAGGGTTTGTTAGAATCCCATCCAGCAGGGATTCTTAGTCAAAATAGGATTATCGTAATAGAAAGATAAAAAATTCTATTCTATATTTTCTATATTTTAATTATATATGACGAGAAGAAGATATTTTTTTATTTGCCTAATTTCACGAAAATAAGAATTTCCTCTTTTATCTTGTTGATAGAGACCTTGATCAATAATCAGGAATATAGAAAAAGGGGCGGATTTTCGATTTTCTGTGACTTTTGCTTCTTTATACAATTAGATCTTATGTCAACAAAGAAAACCCCATTCGTCTAATTTTGACTTGGATTCCGATATACTAATTACTTGTTTGCTCAAAATAATTAATGTTCTAATTTTGATTCAAAGGAAAGAAAGTGTGGAGTTCAAATAACTCACTCAGAACGCTTTTTAAAGGATTACGTGGTACGATTAGATCGAATAAGCCCTTCTGGAATAAATACTCAGCCGCTTGTGAACCTTCGGGTACTGTTTTATTCAATGTTTGTTCAATTACTCTTTTACCCGCAAAGGCAATGTAGGCATTGGGTTCGGCAATAATAATATCCCCCAACATACCAAAACTAGCTGTCACCCCACCAGTAGTAGGAGATGTAAGGATTGGTACATAGAATAACTTTTTATTTGATTGATAATCATATAAAGCAGAAGATATTTTAGCCATTTGCATCAAGCTCAAACTTCCTTCTTGCATGCGTGCTCCTCCGGAAGCACACACTATAATAAGAGGTAGAAATTCTTTAGTAGCGTATTCAATCAAACGGGTAATTTTCTCACCGACTACGGATCCCATACTACCCCCCATAAACTGAAAATCCATAACCCCAATTGCTACGGCAATACCGTTTAATTGCCCTATGCCTGTTTGAATAGCCTCGGTTAATCCTGTCTTTCTTTGATAAGAATCGATACGATTTTTATAAGGCTCTTCCTCGGAATGAAATTCAATGGGATCCAGAGAGACCATATCTTCATCCATAGGCTCCCAAGTACCCGGATCGATCAAAAGTTCGATTCTATCAGAACTACTCATTTTCAAATGATATCCACATTGTTCACAAAGATTCATTTTTGATTTAAAAAATTTCTTATAATTTAATCCATAACAATTTTCGCATTGAACCCACAAATGTCTGTATTTTTGAGTTACATCCAGATCAGTAGAACTTTCTCGTATAGTTTGATCACTCCTTCTGGCATCCTCGTTTTTATTACTATTTCCACTTTCAGCACAAATGGAACTAGAAATGTAGTTGTTACTGGAATTGTCACTACCACTTACAATGTAACTATCAAGACAGATTTGAGACTGAAGATAACTGTCAATGCAACTATTAATGTGATTATTCCAAGTATACTGAGTATCATCCATGTAATGATCGTGGTGGGGATTCTTACTCTTAGATCCATTATTCAGAGAACTAGAATTCCGATAAAAAGAACTTTCTAGTTCACTACAAAAAGGATGATCATTGGCAATTTCAAAAATATTATTTTCAATATCAAAATAGATAGAATAACTGTCCCCATTACTATCTTTAACTAAAAAAGTATCATCAGAGATGAAATTCCGAATGTCCTTGACGCCAAAAAAAAGATCAACATTACTGGAATTGTCATGACCACCCCAACTCTGAATGTTTTTATCCAAATCATTTCTATTCGGATCTTTACTTTCACTGGCATTTTCAATAGGACCAAGACTGCCCGTTGATTTACTTAGCTTACATCTGTGTTCGAACTCCTTCTTAACTAACATCGAATTGAACCACCATCTTTTCATAGAGTTTTCTTGCTCCCTATTTGCATTAAAATACAATAGATGAATAGTCATTCGACGAAAAATAATTTATTTAAATATTTCGTATTTTCTATCAAAATAAACATAGAAATACAATCACTAGGATTATTAACTAGGAATGTCAGTATTGAAAAAAAGATTTGTTCTCTCCTACGAACAATTTTTCGTAAAATCCCGTCTAATAATAACTAATAATAATAAAATAATAATTAATAAGTTAAGTTTCTATTACAATACGGAACAAAAAGGACAATATACAGGATGGGTAGAAAGAGTTGTGATACCTGTATCGATCCAGGGAAACTACAGGATCTAAAAAAATATCCCAATCCTAAGGATTGGGATCTAAAAAAATATCCCAGATTTTTTTTGACAACATTTGTGTTCTATAGCGACAACGGTGTTGTCACTACAGAAAAACTAATGTTTGACTTTGACTTATTTTTGTTGTGACAACATAGTTGTCGCTATAGATTCCATGACGAACAAATTTTAGGAGGGAAAAATACCGCCAAAACTGTTGCGACTACATTTGTTGTCCCTATAAGTTTCTTGACAAAGTTTAAGTCTAATAAATGCCGACTGCGGGGTTCCATTAATGCCGTCTACACGGTGCCATTAATGCCATTCACACGGAGTCCGCTTATGAGCTCCGTATGTGTTGTTATTTTGCACTCGCAGCCGCGTCCGGATCCCGCGATCCTTCCGATTTCGTAGGTTGTCGTTCTTAGACCGGAGGACTTATTCTGGGGACGGATAGTTGTCCGGTGTCCGAGGTCAGGCTCGGCATTTACACAAATGCGCTGCGCAGACCGGAGAACATATCCCGGGGACGGATGGTTGTCCGGTGTCCGAGGTCAGGCTCGGAATTTATCATATGTGCTGCGCCGTCACAGGCTTATGGATATGAGGTTTATCCGGGCTCGGGTTTAAATACTGATGTCCGACTCCGAGATGATGTATATCATTATCTCCCAAATAGTAAAGTGACAATAAAACGATTCACAAAAAGAAGATCGATCATATTTCATGTTCATTCTTGGAAATAGCTCACGGGTTGGTCGATAGCAAGCAACCTTTTTTTTTTTTTAAACAATTTTCAAATCCGAAACTTGATGAGTATTGTTCGTCCGAAAGTACTATTCCGAAAGTCACAATAGTACTATTCCTCCGAAAGTAACAAAATCCGAATGTAACTTCTCCGAAAGTAAGAATTCCCGAAAGTCAACAACAGTCAAAGTTACTGTTTGTCCGAAAGTGATGTACTATTCCTCCGAAACTGAACTTTCGGAAAGTTCAAATCTGCTGCCTTAAACACTTTCGGAGAAAAACGGTTATTTGAGTAGTTTCGGAACACTGTAGCAACGTCAACTTTGAAATCACGTAACTTTCAAAATACTGATCCAATGAAGATGAATAAAGTACCAAACTGTTCGGAATTAAACTTCCGACCTTCGTATCCGTTCAATTTTGATAATGCTATCAAAATGAAGAAATCAAACAGAAAGTCCGATTCCGAAATACGTAAACTCAATGAATTACCGTAAAAACTGAAATTGACCACAGATTATCACTTACGAGTGATCGCAAGTACCAAATAATCAACAGAAAACACTGTATGATCCGAATCCGTAGCAAATAGAAGTGAAATCACCTTTGTAAACGATCAAACAAGTCGCTAATGATCAAATACCCGTCTAATAATAACTAAAAATAATAAAATAATAATTAATAAGTTAAGTTTCTATTACAATACGGAACAAAAAGGACAATATACAGGATGGGTAGAAAGAGTTGTGATACCTGTATCGATCCAGGGAAACTACAGGATCTAAAAAAATATCCCAATCCTAAGGATTGGGATCTAAAAAAATATCCCAGATTTTTTTTGACAACATTTGTGTTCTATAGCGACAACGGTGTTGTCACTACAGAAAAACTAATGTTTGACTTTGACTTATTTTTGTTGTGACAACATAGTTGTCGCTATAGATTCCATGACGAACAAATTTTAGGAGGGAAAAATACCGCCAAAACTGTTGCGACTACATTTGTTGTCCCTATAAGTTTCTTGACAAAGTTTAAGTCTAATAAATGCCGACTGCGGGGTTCCATTAATGCCGTCTACACGGTGCCATTAATGCCATTCACACGGAGTCCGCTTATGAGCTCCGTATGTGTTGTTATTTTGCACTCGCAGCCGCGTCCGGATCCCGCGATCCTTCCGATTTCGTAGGTTGTCGTTCTTAGACCG